TACGAGCTCCTTCTAATGGAAAAATAAAATTCGATGAGGATTTGGTTTATCCCACACGTACCCGTCATGGGCATCCTGCTTTTCTATGTTCTATAGACTTGTATGTAACTATTGAGACTCGGGATATTATCCATAATGTGAATATTCCACCAAAAAGTTTGATTTTAGTTCAAAATGATCAATATGTAGAATCAGAACAAGTGATTGCTGAGATTCGTGCCGGAACGTCTACTTTTCGTTTTAAAGAGAAGGTACGAAAACATATTTATTCTGAATCAGAGGGAGAAATGCACTGGAGTACCGATGTCCACCATGCATCTGAATATGCACATGGTAATGTTCATCTATTACCAAAAACAAGTCATTTATGGATATTAGCAGGAGGTCCGTGCAGATCCAGTATAGTGTCTTTTTCGCTCCACAAAGATCAAGATCAAATGAATGTTCATTCTTTTTCTTTCGAAGAAAGATATATCTTTGACCCCTCAATGACTAATCATCGAGTAAGACATAAATTGTTGGATACTTCTGGTAAAAAAGATAGGGAAATTCTTGACTATTCAAGACCTGATCGAATCATATCCAATGGTCATTGGAATTTCATATATCCTTCTATTCTCCAAGAAAATTCCGATTTCTTGGCGAAAAAACGAAGAAATAGATTCATTATCCCATTACAATATGATCAAGAACGAGATAAAGAACTAATGCCCTGTTTTGGTATTTCGATTGAAATACCCATAAATGGTATTTTACGTAGAAATAGTATTCTTGCTTATTTTGATGATCCACGATACAGAAGAAATAGTTCAGGAATTACTAAATATGGGACCATAGAGGTAGATTCAATCATAAAAAAAGAGGATTTGATTGAGTATCGAAGAGCAAAAGAATTTAGTCCGAAATACCAGAAAGTAGATCGGTTTTTTTTCATTCTCGAAGAAGTGCATATCTTACCCGGATCTTCGTTCATAATGGTCCGGAACAATAGTATCATTGGAGTAGATACACAACTCGCTTTAAATACAAGAAGCCGGGTAGGCGGATTAGTCCGAGTGGAGAGAAAAAAAAAAAGTATTGAACTGAAAATCTTTTCTGGAGATATTCATTTTCCTGGAGAAACAGATAAGATATCCAGGCACTGCGGCATTTTGATACCACCAGAGACGGAAAAAAAAAATTCTAAGAAATCAAAAAAATTGAAAAATTGGATCTATGTCCAACGGATCACACCCACCAAGAAAAAGTATTTTGTTTCGGTTCGGTCCGTAGTCACATATGAAATAGCTGATGGGATAAATTTAGCAACACTTTTCCCTCGGGATCTCTTGCAGGAAAAGGATAATGTCCAACTTAGAGTTGTCAATTATATCCTTTATGGAAATGGCAAGTCAATTCGAGGAATTTATCACACAAGTATTCAATTAGTTCGGACTTGCTTAGTATTGAATTGGGACCAAGAAAAAAATGGTTCTATAGAAGAGGTTCATGCTTCCTTTGTTGAGGTAAGGACAAATGATCTGATTCGCGATTTCATAAGAATTGAGTTAGTCAATTCCACTATTTCGTATACCGGAAAAAGGTATGATAGGGCAAGTTCCGTATTGATTTCCGATAATGGATTAGATCGCACCAATATCAATCCTTTTTATTCCAAGGCGAAGATTCAATCACTTACCCAACATCAAGGAACTATTGGTATTGGTACGTTGTTGAATCGAAATAATGAATGCCAATCTTTGATAATTTTGTCATCATCCAATTGTTCTCGAATTGGTCCATTCAATGGTTCGAAATATAACAATGTGACAAAAGAATCAGATCCCATAATCCAAATTAGGGATTTGCTGGGTCCTTTAGGGACTATTGTCCCTAAAATAGCGAATTTTTTTTCATCTTACTATTTAATAACTCATAATCATATCTTGTTAAAGAAATATTTGTTACTTGACAATTTTAAACAGACTTTCCAAGTACTTAAATACTGTTTAATAGATGAAAATAGGAGGATTTATAATCCCGATCCATGCGGTAACATAATTTTGAATCCATTCCATTTGAATTGGTGCTTTCTCCATCACGATTATTGTGAAGAGACATCTACAATAATTAGCCTTGGACAATTTATTTGTGAAAATGTATGTCTATTCAAATACGAATCACACGTAAAAAAATCTGGTCAAATTTTAATTGTTCATGTTGACTCCTTAGTTATAAGATCAGCTAAACCCTATTTGGCCACTCCAGGAGCAACTGTTCATAGCCATTATGGAGAAATACTTTACGAAGGAGATACATTAGTTACATTTATATATGAAAAATCGAGATCTGGTGACATAACGCAAGGTCTTCCAAAAGTGGAACAAATCTTAGAAGTGCGTTCGATTGATTCAATATCGATGAACCTAGAAAGGAGAGTTGAAGGTTGGAACGAACGTATACAAAGAATTCTTGGAATCCCCTGGGGATTCTTGATTGGAGCTGAGCTAACCATAGCCCAAAGTCGTATCTCTTTGGTTAATAAGATCCAAAAGGTTTATCGATCCCAGGGGGTACAGATCCATAATAGACATATAGAAATTATTGTACGTCAAGTAACATCAAAAGTGTTGGTTTCAGAAGATGGAATGTCTAATGTTTTTTTACCTGGAGAATTAATCGGCTTTTTGCGAGCGGAACGAGCAGGGCGTGCTTTGGACGAAGCGATCTGTTATCGGGCAATCTTATTGGGAATAACGAGGGCATCTCTAAATACTCAAAGTTTCATATCCGAAGCAAGTTTTCAAGAAACCGCTCGAGTTTTAGCAAAAGCTGCTCTACGAGGTCGTATTGATTGGTTGAAAGGCCTGAAAGAGAACGTTGTTCTGGGGGGGATTATACCTGTTGGTACCGGATTCCAAAAATTAGTACACCCTTCAAGGCAAGACAAGAACATTCATTTGGAAATAAGAGATATTTTGTTACACCATAGAGAATTATTTTGTTCTTACGTCCAAAACAATTTCCATGAGACAAATTTCCATGAGACATCAGAACAATCATTTACGCGATTTAATGATTCCTAAGAGCAGATTCTTTTCTTTCACTTTAACTATCTTTCAATTATCTGGTCCGATTATTGATTTGGTAAAAAATCAAATAAGTAATTAAAAGAAATTAATGGTTTGGGTCGTGTATCAACGGTCAATCCCCCGTAGAAGGTTCCATCGGAACAATTATTTATTTCAGGTTACCTCGTCTCTTTGTTAAAAAAAAAGGAAGTCTGGGGAAAAATGACAAGAAGATATTGGAACATCAATTTGGAAGAGATGATGGAAGCAGGAGTTCATTTTGGTCATGGTACTAAGAAATGGAATCCTAGAATGGCCCCTTACATCTCTGCAAAGCGTAAAGGTATTCATATTACAAATCTCACTAGAACTGCTCGTTTTTTATCAGAAACCTGTGATTTAGTTTTTGATGCAGCAAGTAGGGGAAAAAACTTCTTAATCGTTGGTACAAAAAATAAAGCAGTGGATTCAGTAGCATCAGCTGCAATAAGGGCTCGGTGTCATTATGTTAATAAAAAATGGCTTGGTGGTATGTTAACGAATTGGTCCACTACGGAAACGAGACTTCACAAGTTCAGGGACTTAAGAGCAGAACAAAAGATGGGGAAACTCAACTGTCTCTCCAAAAGAGATGCAGCAATGTTGAAGAGAAAATTATCTACCTTGCAAACATATCTCGGTGGGATCAAATATATGACGGGGTTGCCTGATATTGTGATCATCGTTGATCAGCAAGAAGAATATACGGCTCTTCGAGAATGTGTCATTTTGGGGATTCCGACAATTTGTTTAATCGATACAAATTGTGACCCAGATCTCGCAGATATTTCGATTCCAGCAAATGATGACGCTATAGCTTCAATCCGATTGATTCTTAACAAATTAGTATCTGCAATTTGTGAGGGTCGTTCTAGCTATATAAGAAATCGTTGATTATCATTAAGAATAATAAGATTAGTTAATTATTTGGCAACTCCATAGATTTATTGGATCGGTACTATTTTTTTTTTGAATTTTTTAAAAGAGATAAAAAAAGTACTGGGGATATTGATATTATGTTATGATGTTATGTAATTTCTTGGTATCGTAAATAAAATATACGATTAATGATTCAAGTTAGTGAGTTGAGAAATAGATGGTTGAATCAAAATAATTCCTTTTTTTGAAGTTCAATTTCTGTCAGAGGACAATATGAATGTTATACCATGTTCCATTAAAACACTCAAAAGGTTATACGATATATCGGGTGTAGAAGTAGGCCAACATTTCTATTGGCAAATAGGAGGTTTACAAATCCATGCCCAAGTACTTATCACTTCTTGGGTCGTAATTGCTATCTTATTAGGTTCAGTCATCATAGCTGTTCGGAATCCACAAACCATTCCGACCGACGGTCAGAATTTCTTCGAATATGTCCTTGAATTTATTCGAGATTTGAGCAAAACTCAGATTGGAGAAGAATATGGTCCTTGGGTTCCCTTTATTGGAACTATGTTCTTATTTATTTTTGTTTCTAACTGGTCAGGTGCTCTTTTACCTTGGAAAATCATACAATTACCTCATGGGGAGTTAGCTGCGCCTACGAATGATATAAATACTACTGTTGCTTTAGCTTTACCCACGTCAGCGGCATATTTTTATGCCGGTCTTACCAAAAAAGGATTGGGTTATTTCGGAAAATACATTCAACCAACCCCAATACTTTTACCAATTAACATCCTAGAAGATTTCACAAAACCTTTATCTCTTAGTTTTCGACTTTTCGGGAATATATTGGCTGATGAATTAGTAGTTGTTGTTCTTGTTTCTTTAGTCCCTTCAGTAGTTCCTATACCTGTTATGCTTCTTGGATTATTTACAAGTGGTATTCAAGCTCTTATTTTTGCAACGTTAGCCGCGGCTTATATAGGTGAATCCATGGAGGGTCATCATTGACTAGTTTTCGAAATAGTCTTTTTTAAGCTTATCCCAATTCATGCATGATTCAAGATAATCCACTTGGTTGGGGAACATAATAGATACAAATACAAATACGTATGAATATACGACCTAGAGTCGTAGGAAAAAAGATAGACGATATTGCGGAATTGTAAAAAAAAAGATGGGTTGGGGGGGTCACACTAGATGTATGTAATCTCTATAAGTCCAGCCCCTGTGTCTGTTTCGAGGAATGATTCTAGAATCCGATTCAATATAAAATATAAAATGCGGGTGGTTTACGTTATGGAAGAAACAAATGTATATGTGATATTAGATATTTACTAGTTATATAGGACTATTCCTAATATATATATATATATATTATTATATATCCTATATATATATTATTGATTGATTTGATTGCGGTTCACTGCATTTATATAGTTCCAATATAAGTCTTTCCGTTTCGTCTGTGATTGTGGATTGAATGAAATGCAAAAAAGAGATGAACTCAAGGATAGTATCTAGAAGAAAAAAGAAAGGAAAGAAGAATTGAATGAAAGAATGTTTCGAAACAAAGAAATGCAATAACTAGAACCGTATACATATGTATTTACAAAAACTCCATTATGGGTAGAAACTCAAAATGAGATATCGAAATAGTTCTGACAATTCAGTAATATTACCATTTCAATTCGGAGTTTTTAGTTATTTCGACCCGATAGATCTTAATCAGATAGATCTTAATGATAAAATCTTAATGAAAAAAAAATGATAAAAAAATTTAGTAAAAATTCATTGGTTGATTGTATCATTAACCATTTCTTTTTTTTTGGTGCGAGGAACTTACCATGAATCCACTGATTTCTGCCGCTTCCGTTATTGCTGCTGGATTGGCCGTAGGGCTTGCTTCTATTGGACCTGGAGTTGGTCAAGGTACTGCTGCAGGCCAAGCTGTAGAAGGTATTGCGAGACAACCAGAAGCAGAGGGTAAAATACGAGGTACTTTATTGCTTAGTCTAGCTTTTATGGAAGCTTTAACAATTTATGGACTGGTCGTGGCGTTAGCGCTTTTGTTTGCGAATCCTTTTGTTTAATCCTAGAAATGTAAAAAAGTACCTTACATACTATACTTTTTTTCTTATTTTTTTAATTCGCTATACTTTTTTCTTATTTTATTAACTCAGAATTGCTGTTTGCTTCTTCTAATTATATCAACGCTTTACTCCTACAATTATTTATTTGTTGAGACAATACCCCAGGAAAGGAAGGACTGTTTTAAGGATGAGTAATTACTGGATCCGCTCGTTTTCTTCCTTCGCGTCCTTAGCTTAGTACAATGGAAACCTTTTTTTGACTTTTTTTAGGAATCGTTTCAACAAACGAGATATTTCACAATTGACATGAGACCCAAGACTTAACCTAATAAGTATTTTATTGGATTGGAAACTTCAAGTAAGAAATTTAAAAATTATCAAATTAAATTACTAGATTTAATCTACTCCCATTAAAAAAAAAAATGGAAATCCAATTTATATAATAAAAAGAAATCGATCAAAAAAGGGACGACGAAGTGATACAAAAAGAACTCTGTTCTTTGTTAGTCCTATCTATAAGAGGAGAGCATATGAAAAATGGAACCGATTCTTTCCTTTCCTTGGGTCACTGGCCATCCGCCGGGAGTTTCGGGTTTAATACCGATATTTTAGCAACAAATCCAATAAATCTAAGTGTAGTGCTTGGTGTATTGATTTTTTTTGGAAAGGGGGTGTGTGCGAGTTGTGTATTTCAAGAATAGGTTGGATCCATCCGACTGCACTTTATTTATGGTATTTTATTCATTTTATAGGATAAATAGGAAAAAAAGTGCACGATCTCAACGAATTATTTCTGAATAAATTAAGAAATCATATGTAAGAACCATAGCATTTCGTGACTTATTGGTAAATTTGATTCTCTATCAACCAATAATGTGAGACCATTAACATGGTTAAAGCTAAACTGTTTGAAGTCCAGGCAAAACATGGTACTCTTTCTACCGGTACTAACGTACCGAAATGGTTTCAAAATGAATAGTTGGTAATTTATCTGATATAGAACACTCATATCGATAAAATGATTTGAACCATTTATTAAAAAAATGGGCATCTTGCTCTTTTTTCCAATGCCGAATCGACGACCTACGTAAAAAAAAATAGAAATTTTTGGATTTGAAGAAAAAAAGGAAATAAAAAAAATATAGAAATAAATTGTAAATTTAAATTTTAAATTAAATAAAGAACAAATACAAATAAAGAACAAATACAAATAAAGAAAGAACTTTGCTGACAATTATAGATTTTTGTCTGGTCGGAAGAGCCCTCCTAATATTCTGGTCTTATATCAGTTTCGATGTTTTTGAATATAAACAGAAAAGAGAGGGTAGGCTCATTACATTAAAAAAAAAAGATATGGGAATGCCCATAACATAAAATAAATAATTGAGCGTGAGAGCCAAATGAATCGAAAGATTCATGTTTGGTTCGGGAAG